AGTCTCATTCCCGCCCAAGTCTCTATGTGCCCAACAACCAAAAAGGTAGATGAACCAGGAAGTCACTTATGGCCTTCTAAAGGCCCACCCCGGTGTACACATCAGAGACAGAAAAATATGTTTCCTGCAAGAACAAGTGGTCATAGAACTACTAGTAACCGACTTAATCCCTCGCTTAGGGCATCGATACCGGTGGAAGGATCTCCACCAGACCGAGAAGTGCTCGCAAATAGAGAAGAGAGCTCGAATCGCGTTGTTGCAAGAATGAATCTTCTTTATTTTTAACCACCTTCTCTGAACGTTGGTAATGACTAAACAGCCTTTGACCACTAAATAAGGCACCTGACGATAAGTGATTCTATTGATTTCACGCACCAAGCATTTTATGGAGGAGGCATTGGAAGAGACATAGTAAAGTTCGTCTGATTACTATCACCTAAAGGCACCCACTCGGTCTAGTCATTTTAGTTTATTTCACCCCCTTTTTTCTTCGGCTTCCCTTGCCCAGGGAGGTAGCACTGCTTCCATCCGAGTAGCGCCGGTGGAAGTCCGAATGGAGATCCGATACCCCCCACAGGGCCAGTGGCAACTTTTCGGGCCAATCTCGATATGTGTCTGTCATCTTCCGCAGGATCTGACCTATGTTTTTATGCCTCCACTGTTCTATTGGTCTGAGGCCTGTACGGCGAGGGTTTGTGCTGTTGTATCTGATACCGGCTGCTCAACTTATTTTTTGAGGTGAGATCCCAGATCTGAAATTAGCTCGTGCGGTACTCCATATCTGCAGATTATGTTTTCTTTAATGATCTTGGCCTATTTCAGTCTTTGATAAGATGCCGCTCCTGGTAAAGTAATCAATTGTGCCACTAAGATGTATTCGTGTCCATTTGATGCTTTGGGTGTCACCTTTCCGATGATGTCAATTCCCCATGTGCAAAATGGCCATGGAGAGGTAAGATTGTGAAGTAACGCCTGAGGCACATGAATAAAGTTTGCATGAATCTGACACTTGTGGGACTTTTTCACGTACTGATGGCAATCGTTCTCCTCTTTTCATTGCCCTATTGAGTAAGGGTCGGTGTTTGCAAAAATGTCGAGCCAGTAGTGACAATGGGGGAGCTGGACACTAGTTGTGCTAGTGGAATGACCTAGTCATAGTCAGCCCGAACCGTTTTGCGGTTCTAGAGGACCCTGAACAATAAGAGGCAAAGATGCCAGATCTGGACACTTCAGAACAGGAAGAGATTGCTCAGGATGAGTGTCTGGGTAACAAAGCCGAGAAGGGTGTAGTCAAGGTAATTTTATTTCGAAGAGCCCATAGAAGCTGGAAGAGAGTAAGCTTAGTGCCGAAAGGAACAAGCAACTCCTGAGCTACTAAAACAAGAACTCTTTCACTCGGGCGACTTTTCTTATCGGGCAAGTTGCCACCCGTTTGTTCAATACCCTAACTCTAGTAAGTAGCTTAATCTGTCGAGAAGAACCATCCCTAGCGGATCGGACATGTAACCAGTCTTCTCCGCTTGAGAGGGAAAGACGGCTGCTCTGTGAACAACCCCTAGTTGCTGGTCCTGCTCCAGCTGCTGTCTGAACTGCCACCTCTGCTCCAATACATAAGCTCCAGCTGAAGTGTAGCAGCTCCGTCCCATTCATCACTGCTTTCTGTTAAAAAGAAAAGAGCTGCTCCTCTCCGATCTAAGTCCTCTCTCTAGTCAGAAATAGCGTAAATTAATCAGGATGGATCGACAGGCTTTCCAAACCAAACCTACTGGTCTCTTCCTGCATTGCTGCCTGGCCCATCACCTTGATATGATGCACACTCGGTAAGGTCTTACCATCCCCCCTTCAATATCCATATTCTGGGAACCTCGGACTTTACCCCGGATCGCCAGCTAAGGCCTTCTACCGCAGCGGACCCACAGGCCAATGCCAATCTCTCAGGGGAGGTTCTCTTTCATCCGTCTTTCCTAGGTGCGCATCTCCATCTACTAAAAGTAGGGGTGGTTGCCATAGATAGATTGGGTCATTCGTAACCAGAGCAATAACCGATGCTACAGCTATACGTGGCGGCCGCACACGCTGCTTTGTTTAACAAGCATCACCCTTCCTTTCTTTTCCCAGTTCACCTACTCCAAACACGAATAATGTTAAGCCCTACCAATCCGCCTACATCACCACTTTTGAAGGAGGATCGGGAACCAGCTAAGGCACCGTAGCGTCCCCTAAAGGCATAACTGACAGGTTCTGTTCTATCTGCCCATCCGAGTCATCCCGTACTCCAAAAAAGCAGAGGTGAGGTTCCGGAGAGTGGGACGGATCTACCTGGCCAAGGTGCCAATATAAAGTGGTTCTCCGAAATGTTGAAAGATGCTCTACCTGCGGTACCTAACTAGCCTTTCACTACAGCTGTTTCATCAATATCCGATGTAGCGCATTCTCCCTCTTTCGCATATCTTCAAAACTGTCAGATAGCTAGTAAGTAGTTCTCGTATTTCCAGTTGTGATAGTTGTTGTCCGAGCTCTGTGATTCAAGACAAAGAATATAGGCTAGAGTTGCTTTCCCGAATGAAAAGGGTATAGTGGAATCTCCGAACGAACACTACGAATCTGTATGCTCGTGCTTTCCGGGAAGGCAGGTCCGGTTAGTTCTTCTCCAATTAGCATCTCGCCTGATCGTCTGCTGAGTTAATAGCAGCAAGTGCTAGTTCAAGTCAGTAATCATTTGATGCGCGGGATCTTGACTGTGACGAGTAAGAAAAGAAGGTTGAAGTACTACGGATATCGGAGCTTTAGTTTAAGTGATTCAAATCAGTGAACTGTACTCGTCCAAGCCAGCGGGTAAGATGAACCAGACCGGGCAGGTGAACGAACAAGGAAAGTAGAGGATTCGGATAGGCGAGTCAAGGCGTTTGTGTGAAAACTCTATCTGTCTCAAATAGAGATGGGGAAAGCTACTCTTTTCTTTTTCACCAGGGATCCGATCCCAGTTGATTGATCTCGACTTTACCAGCTCATGAACGGCATTCGTCAGACTTGAGCAGTAGGTTTCGACTCGGTCAGCTGTCTTGATGAAGATTGACTTCAGCCAAAGAGAATGAATTGACTTCGGGTTCGCACCCGATCAACGAAAATCAATCCACATAGAAAAAAATAGAAATCGTTCAGTACGCTAATCTTGACAGTTTCCATTTTCGATTGAGAAAGCGGCGGGCCCAGTGAGCTCCCCAATAGTGCACCAAAACGGGGCCGGAGAGAGGGTAAACCTTAGATCGGCTAAGATCGAATTGAACTGTCTTTGATTGAGCGACTCCTGCCCGATTTTGATTTCCGTCCCCGCGGGATCAATTTACTTTTATGAGTATCCAGCGTCGTAGCGCGTCTCTTTATATAGAGTCGTTCCTTCCAGAGGAGTAGTCTCTTTCAAGTTAGTGAAGTGAAACTCTGGACGGGGAAGAAGCCGTCAATACTGGATAGTTTTAGTCATTGATTTTATGGTTAGTAAGGTACTAGTTCAGTTATAGTGCTGGAAAACTCAGATGCTACACACATGGGCTGGAAAGTCTCTCCTTTATGTTCTTTACATTACAGTTGACCGACTCAATCCATCAATGTTTTCCCCCGGAAAATTTTCCTACATATCCAACCTGTGAAGCTGGAGCTGAGCGAGAATCGGATTCTGATACTCGAAACAACTCGGCACTCACATCGGTAAAATATCGTCTAATAGATAGACCTGGAAATCGATGCTTTCTAGCTCCTCACTTCCGGTCGGTGCGCCTCCCCTTTTTGTTTTCTTTGATTCACAAGCTGGAATTGAACCAGCATCCCCGGTTGCTTTCCCGGCGCACTTCCCTTTATTTATTGTTATAAAAAAGACTTACCCCGCAAGGAAAAGACAGAAGACGTACGCAGCTCAGAAAGTATGTTCAATTCTCCGTGTGGATCGGCGCAGGTCAAAGAAAGGAAGAATGGAATTACAGAATGCCATCATATAGAAGGATTGATACATTACTACAAGGAAGAAAGTAGATGATCACGTAGGGCGAATGAATCAAAGAAAGGGAAACTTCTCCATCCCAGAAAGCGGAGTGACTTCTTGAATCTTTGAATAGAGAGCCCCATTAACCAGACAAGCTGGAGGAGACAAGCTACCTCACATAAAGGATGACCAAGGGCCAGTTGACGCAGCAAGCTAGAGCTATGAAACCGCCCCTTTCTCATTTAACTCGTCGGATTATGAATGAGATATTCAGACGTCAGCTTGAAGGCTACGATTCCGTTCTTCTGTCTAGCGGAGCGAGCGAACCACTAGATGATCCATACTTCGCATTAAACCGTGACCAACATGTCCCGCCCGAAGGCACAACTATGAGACCAACCTGGTTGCGATGTCATTGATCGGATCCCCCTTCTAGAAAGAAGAAGACGGAGAATGGCCCGTCTTCGTGATCCAGCATAAGTCAAAAAGTTTCTTCAACCCGGGGATCCCTGTCCAGCCTCTTAAGGGAGAGGAGACAGTGGGGGCTACTATGTTATCTGACACCCCTCTGGATGATGAATGCGAGAAATCAAACTAACCGAGATCGAACCTTAAGATTTGTTTGAGCTTTCCGTACGACTGGCAAATAGAGTCATTCGCTCAAAAAAGAGATTCTAGGAATAGGTGCTTGGCATATCGCAACTTCCAGGCCTTTCCCAACTAGTTTGCCTTCTTCTTTACTTAGTAGAATATGTGGCCAAGCGGGTTACAAGAGGTTATAAAATATGCTTCTCACGCTAAGACTAGTACGTTGTCTTTCTAATCCGCCTTTAGCGCATGCCTCGGGCGTCCCTATTTCCTTCTGTCAATCGGATCAATCTACTTTCGTAAAAGGAAACCGAAAAGAGGCAACAAAGAATGCTCGCGAAAGTTGGTCATTTCTGGCTCGTTCTAACAAGATATTTGTATTGGCTGGCAGTAGTGTTTGCGCGGAGGTATACGACGCTATATGAGAATTCCAAGGATTTATAGGTTTGATGAAATGTGGTAGGTAAGCACATGTTTTCTTTCTTTGCGTGTACGGTATTAGTTGGTGCCAGTGGGATGAAAATGGCTTTTACGCGAGAAAGGGCCGGCGGTTGAGATGGGACCCTCTTTTTGTATTCTGATTTGGAGATTTTGTAACAGATACGGGATCAGTTCTGGCCTTATCGGAATCCGTCTTTCCTCCTATGCTTCACTACGGAGACCTGCGCGAATGCTATGAGACAATACGAGTTTCCTATCTGACCGCATCGGAGGGATTCCAGACTACTAATTGAGTGACTTTATTATGAAGCATCTATTGTTTCATACGATCGTTGACGGTGAGAGGAGAAATGAAAGATTCTCGTATGAACTTAATAGCGGATAAACTGTCGTCAGCTCACTGTCTGTCCATACAAAAAGATAGTAATTGACGTTACATCTTATGTAGAATTGTGCGGGAAATTTCATTGACGTCCTTTTACGAGTGGCGTCCCAATACAGAAGAAGCGCAAAACCTTACCGGCCCGTTGTTGGTTCGTCTAGAAAGATAAATAAAGCGGTCACTCTATAAGTGGCAGGTTATTACCTGTTCCGCCTCGTACATGAACGGATACTTAGTAATGAATGTTGGGACGTTATACACGATCGAGCAGCAGCTAAGACATTTCAAAAAATGAAAGTATGTTCTCGTTCTTGTCTCCTCCCCCTCCATAAACCGCACGCCACACCTGGGGAATTGGGTTCTCCTCTGAGAGCGTGCAGGGGATATTGTGTGAATAAGTTGCGCAGATGTTCTTGAAGTTGTTTAAGTGACTGATAATGAGCTCAAAAAGTATCTTTTAACTGTCCCTTTCTTTCATTGTTTGATAACTCTTTCGCCTATTAGTAGTTCGCCGGGAGACAGCGGGGGCAGTCCGTAACGAGAAGTATGGCCCAATTTATCAAGTCTTTTACATTTCCTGGATCAACTTAGAATGTATTGTACGTCCATTATTTAGATCCCTACGTTCAATCAGATCTAGGTTACCCATAACTATCAAGGGTAAAACGTGAGTCCGCGGGCCTCATATATCGGTCAGATGGGGTACCCCGATGGAGACACGAGGCTCTATTTAGCTGCCACCTACTCGCTAACAATGAAATGAGTAGACGGCTTTTTCATAAGTAACTCAGCGCATGTGTGTCAAGTAGTCCAGAGGGAAATGAAAGAAAACAAGATAAAAGAAAGATCATGCAAGCAATGAGCCAACATGCGGACTATGATCCATTACAAACAACGATTTCTTTCTGGCTTGCTGCACAGCTGTAGGAACGGATCTGGACAAAAACAATAAGGAACTGCTCCTCTGGTAGAATCAAAATCGGGGAGCGGATCTTACCGGGACTCACGGGAGAAAGAAATACCTATGAATACATTTGCAGCGAGACTACCTGTATGCCGAGTGGCTCGTTTGAAGCTAACGCCCTGTCATACACAGATCCCCGGGAGGCGTCTTTCCACACATGGGTCCTTCTCCCCGCTTTGCCATCAGTATCGCTAGTCTCTTTGTTGAGTGGGATGATCGCAAAGTCCCAAAAGCATCCGTTTTCTGGGAGAAAAAGGCGGAGGCCACTATTTCAATGAAATTCTCCTGTACCGCTTCAGTCTCACGATTCACCTCGAGATCAAATTGAATTGCACAAAACGCTTTTTCCCGGCTCTTCGTAGCACAAATTCTTTTCTATGAAATCAAATAAGGTAGATCCGATTTCACCTCTGGGATTAAGGCTGCGAGAAAGCGGGCGTTCATAATAAAGCCGTCTATTTCATTGTAAATAAAGCAATGGCTTTTTTACGCTTTGCGACCTACGTACCATGGACCCATAGAGAGTCGCTATCAAGCGTTCTGCTGCAATCCTATTTGTTGAGATTGCAGTGGAATTTCAGTGCCATGAGTCGATCCTTCAAAGGGAACTCGGCGGCATCGGCCGTAGGGAGCTTGTCTGGATAGGTGGAATGAGAAATCTCCGGTAGGCGGGAATGGATTTCTTTCAATCGGACCGATCCCGGGAGCGAAGACCAGCTGCGATTATGGAAGATCGGTCAGGTCATTACGAGTTCAAAAAAGACCGATTTGACCGCTAGGCGAAATAAAATTATTTCAAAAGTGGAGGCTCCGAAGGAGTAGAGCGAAAATGAGAAAGTAAGAAATCACCCCTAGGTGAGACGTAACTTTTCCAAATTTAACCCCGTCTTCTTAGTAAAAAAAAGGAAAGTAAGGCTTTCCACGTAGGTGGAATAGCCGCTTTTACTGAGCACAATGCGATATCTGCGATCAATCTGTTCGGTAGGCATTTACCCTTATATTCAAAAAGAAGTCAGGTTTCCCCAATAGCTGAGATTGGTACTGGAATTCGCGAATCGATGCACCCCAAACTATTCCATTCCATGAGCTATTGGAGATCGGGTGCACTTCGTGACACCTCCATGGATGATTTCAACACATTTGACTTCGTAACCTTAGCGGCCGCCGTTCTTTCAGAACCGTGCTTTCACTCTTTTGCGCATTCCATTTTGCGACATGCTATCCCCCTAAGCAAAGGCAGGTTATTCATGGAATGAATTCATATGGTTCACCTCCGCATTTGGTTACAATCGCATTTTCCTGTGTGCTATCCCCATCTTTATAAGAAAGGGCTTATTCATTCTCTGAATTGATCCTTTTCACCACCTGTTTTATACTGGAGCGCATTCTCGCTTGATTCATCTTTATAAGCAAAAGCGGTCCGTTCTCTGACCGGGACACATGAGTAGTAAGTAAAAGCGAGATTTGGGTCAGCTTGAGAGGGCGTCCCATGCCATGAATGAGTTTTAGAGGGCAATCGGGGGGCTCTCGGTGAATTGCGAAGAGATCTTATCATTACAACAGCTCGGTGGAATTAGATCTATTTTGAGAACTTGTCTTGGAATTCTAGGTCTCACGATTTCCCCTCTTTCTGACAGGTGCTACTATTCTCCAACCAAGCCTATATGATGATCTTAGTAAGGCTTTATTTGGGGACACACGCATCCGAATAAGCAAGAGTTAGTTACTCACTCTACAAATTAGTATATTCCCCCCTCTTTTTTATGGGAGTCGTATTCTCCCCGACATGCTATTACTTAGAAGTCAAATATGGGTAGCCATGCTCTAGGAATTGTGCTATTTCACCTCCACTCTCTGACAATAGCATTCTCCAACAGTCTATCTACCCATGAATTGGTCTAGTTCTCCCCTGATGGAACGCCTTCCCCCCGGCATGTTATCTACATCTTCAAATGGCTGCTCGGATACCAGACCAGAGTTCCGCCTATGGCACCTCCGCTATAGTAACCAGATTCTGTTATTACATGTATAAGGGCCTACGCCTTCCTTTCGCCTGCGGTGATTTAACGAAGCTTTTTTGTTGGCCGCTCTATCTTCATAGCTTTCTCGATACAGATATAAGGGTATTCGAGATATGGATAGATTTTGCAAAGTCGCCGCATTCATAGGGTTTGAGAATTTTCCGCATTACTAAGAAGAGAAGGGAACCTAATGTGCGGGGTGTAGTACGGGTGGCTTTTCCAGTCTCTCTGCTTGAGTAGTTTCTGAAAGAAAGGTTTTTAGACTTACTTTTCAGTATTCATGGGTAAATCTGTAATAAAATAAGATGGACGCCGTGGCTCAACTGGTAGAGAAAAGGCACAAAAGGTGGGGACTCTTTTTTGCATTTTTAGGATGGAGAATCTTATTAATGATTAAAAAGGAAAGGGTTGTAAAAGAAAGGGCGCCTCAATGTAATAACCCGCCATTTTTGGCCCAAGAGAATCTTTTGGATCTGCGGCAACTAGGTCTGGGCCTGCCGGTAATGGAGAAGACAGAGCGGTTCTAGTCTCCGAAGGGTCCCTCCGAACAAGAAGAATTAGAAGAAAAGGTATTTTGGTTTTCAATTCTTGATAGTTCCTAAGGCGAAGACCAATTCTTTTCTTTCAGAACTTCCTATGGACCGCCCTCCCTTCTTATATAATAGTAGATTTTGAGCTATGCTTCCTCTACAACTCTTTTAGCCCCGTCTTTGGCGCCTTTTCCACGACTTCTACTTCTTCGATGGGTGTTTTAGGTTGGGCAATGTAATCGGAATCTCTACTGGCATCGGTAGTAAGTAATTAAGTAGAATGCCTGAAGAAACACCGAGCTTAAAGCCCCCACCGCCCCTTGCTTCCAGGGGCAATCCCCAAACCGAACACGTAACGTAATAAACTTTGAGCAAACAACCAATTCGGTCGACCGCCCGTGGCTCCGTCATGACGAGATGGTACTTACTTTCATACTATAGCCTTGGCACGGCTGGATGCAGACCTAGGGAGTTTCCAAGAATCGCAGGTTATCGTAGCCGACTTCGAAAAGTTTGTTCAGTGAAGTACATGTTCGGGCAAGAGCTCCGGGGGTCAGTCTTACCTCCGGTGCCCCTCTTTAGTAATAGCATAGCACCTTCTGGCAACAACTATAACTGTGTCAAAAACCCAATTACGGCCACGGAAAAAGTCCTTGATCCACGGAATCATTCCTATTTTTACCGCTAAGTGACCTAAGCATAAGCACTTTCGGCAACAGCTGCTATTGCAGTCAACCGGGCGAGCCATCTACTAAAAAAAGGAGAACTGGGACCTTTTCTTTCAGAACTTTAGAGCAGTTTGACTCATCCCTCATACTTTTTCCTTTTCCTGTCCGTCTAGAATCCTACTTCTCCTTCGGAGCCTTACTCAAGCATAAGTGCAAGTAAACTATCTATCTTTATTTTATTCAATTATAAATTCTTCAACTAGTCATTTTGCGGGTTGGGCTACTCTTCTTTTTTGTCGATGGAGCCGCTTTCCCTCATTCCACTCGTCCAGCCTTCTTCACGAACTTGTACAATAGATGCCACAAATATAGCCAACTCTATTATCGAAGAAATAAGGAAACGGGCGACAATTTGGCACCAGATATCCGG